ATAGAAGGAGTCAACTGAGTTCTGAACGAATTAGCTCCTTGGTAATGGCTCAATCTATAGATAGAAAGCCCTATGATGGGAAACTACCACGTTAGGTTTGGAGAGAGATGGGACCGGTTATATAATAGAGGGAGCAGATGCAAGCTTTTTCTTTCAATAGCCGGCCAAATGACTACAGGATCATCGGTCTACTCTACCTCAATTCACCATTTCGAACCTTATACAGAAGGTTTTTCCGTACCAGCTTCTTCTACCTATACCGCAGTTGAAGCACCTAAAGGAGAATTTGGTGTCTTTCTGGTCAGTAATGGAAGCAATCGTCCCTACCGTCGTAAAATAAGAGCACCTGGCTTTGCCCATTCACAAGGACTCGATTCTATGTCCAAACATCACATGCCAGCAGATGTGGTCACCATCATTGGTACTCAAGATATTGTGTTTGGAGAGGTGGATAGATAGGAATACTAGTTGCTCGATCAGGACCCTAGCTTTATTGCGAGCCAAAAACTCAGATTGATTCCCCTTCTATCTTCAGTACTAGAGATGAACGAATTGCATACGCCCGAAATTTAGATCGAAGAATTGTTGGGTCTTGGAATTTAATGAACGCGGAGCCAACGAGTTCAGTCGAACAGCGTATATAGTAAATAGAAGTGGAAGAGCCTTTCCTTTCGTTTTAAACAAATGAAAGGAGCCACCACAGATGTATGCACAATGATTGGATTTTGGTGCATACACATACAGCAGCGAATCGAAGTGCGTAAGCCCCTGACGAGTAGAGATAGAGGCGGTCCATTGAAGAAAATCAAAGCAAAATGCAGCTGAAAGCAAGGGCGGTCGTAGATCAGCTTCAGGTGCCAGGTTCCTGCAGGAGAGGACTCTAACTCATGCCAATGGAAGCAGAAAAAAGGGATGAACATGCCCATCTGCCTTTCTGACCTGCAGACTTGGTAAGATTGGATGTTAAAATGGACTAAGGCTTCATCCACTTATTATTATTATTTCTCTCCATCCGTCTTATTTCACTCACTGATTTCTGACGGTTGCTTATCATATTCAGGTACTTATGATCTTGTAGGTTAGGATTTTAGGAAAAGAGTGGAATCGCTTTTCTTTGATACTATTTTATTGTTGCGGCTTCTGCTTGTTCATGCTAAACTTTTATAACACTCTTACTAGCCCAATGGACAAAGCCTATTTTTATGAGTTCTTGTCTTTCTCTCACCACCCCTTGGTCGCCAATCTTGTCATTTCCTATGACAAAGCAGTATGGTACATGGAATGCCCCCTATCTCACCTTTTAGGTGCTAAAAAAACTATAAGCTTTGCAAAGAAACAAATATCCACAGGAAGTAAGAACGAAAAAGTTATCAACTTTTCAAAAAAGTTCTGTCAAAAGCCACGCGAATCAACACTTTTCTTCGCGTTACCGCGGCCTCTTTGAATCACACCTAAAGGCGAATGGGCGAACGAATCAGCTAATGGGCGGATCGACGACTGAGGCAGCAACCATGCTGATCCGACCTGAAGACGTCGCGACTGTGTCGACTTCGTCACTGGTGATTGCTCTCCTTTATCTGGTGACTCCAGAATCCTGAATCACCTATTGGCTAGTCGACAACAACGACTATACAAGACCCTGAAGTCAGATCCGCCGAACTTAAGTTGCAACTCCACTTCACTTAAGGCAGGATCCCGCTTTGAGAAATCCTCTGCCTCTATCGGTCAAGCAAGATTTAGCAAAAATATATTGTTCTGAAGACTTAGCCACCATACTCTGGTGTTTCAACCAACCGTCGGTGATTTATGAAAAAAAAAATGGCAAACCGGCGCATACAGAATAAAATTATTTTTTTTTTTAGACGGGGATTTCAGAATCAGTTAAGGGAGGGCGACTCGAATCAAGTGGCACCACTATCTGTCCAATCAGGATCAAACCGCTGCGGAAATCTGCACTCCCTGGATCAAGCACATCAGGTACTGAACAGCTACCCTGCTGTCCCTGTGAAGAAACTGAAGACCAAACCTCCGGGAAGAATGCGTAATCGTGTGTACCGAAGTCAAACACCGCATCGCGGGCTCTCTTCACTTCCGCAAACTGAATATGCTCGTGTCGCGCCTCCCCTGTCTACCTCTCCTTCATTATCTTCCTTAACAAAAAGCATTTTTGCTGTGCACTCTATCACGTAGTGCCCCATCTGCCCGCACCTAAGACACCCACCCCAGCTTCCACTTATTGTTCTTGGAAGAGCTCCCTGATGCTGCTTTTGCCTTCCCCTTAAATGAAATTTTGACGTAGAAGTGAACAAAAGTATATCCCTAGGATTAGGATGTACACTTTGTCCCGAGAGGCTCAGCCTCTTCCTCCTCCTATACGTAAACGTCTTATCATGCACCTACCTTTGCATTAAGAAAATTAAGGAAGGGTTATGTTGATGCAGTAGCAAAGACTCCTTATCCCATCATATTTCAAAATTATACCCTTCATGATCTGACTAAG